ATTATTAATGAATATGTACCCCAATCCATCTCGAGGTATTTGTATCAATATCTATTCGGTGGATCCTTTTTTCTGTGCCAGGAACCAGATTTGAACTGGTGACACGAGGATTTTCAGTCCTCTGCTCTACCAACTGAGCTATCCTGACCCTTTCTTGTGCATCATCCTAGTAGAGTATTTGTATCTATGTCAATTAAAGGGACTAAAAAACCACTAAAGTATTCCATTCCTAATTTGGAAATGGGGGGAGATAGTCCTTTGCATTGTGGATGGCTTACTTAAAAATACTTAAAATTTTAATTAATAATTGAGATTCCTTGCCGATACTCTAATAAAAAAGAAATCTATTTAATGAATAGCATAAGATCCCTTGGGTTCTCTTCGCACTCCTTTGTGAAAGAGTAGAATGAGAAAGCTAATCAATCTTGAACCCATTGATAAAAGAAAAAAGAGGATAAATACTATGGTTAGTGAATAAAGAAGGGTTTGGGGATAGAGGGACTTGAACCCTCACGACTTATAAAGTCGACGGATTTTCCTTTTACTAGAAATTTCATTGTTGTCAGTATTGACATGTAGAATGGGACTCTCTCTTTATCCTCGTCCGATTAATCTAATCCTCTTTTTAAAAGATCTCAAAAACAATGAATTGAAGGATTTGATTACTCAATATTCGAGTGGAATGGATTCACAATAATTCTAAAAAAATTCAGAATTTTCTATTTCATAATCATTCCTAATTTCATTCTAAAAAATAAATAAAGAACCTATATTATGATAGGGGTTCTGTGATTAATCGTTTGCTATGTCAGTATCTATACGTGCGTATTAGATGTATAAAGCCCCTTTTTCTCTAATTTAGAGGGAGTTTCACTACCAACACAAAGTAATTACACCTCGATTCGTTAGAACAGCTTCCATTGAGTCTCTGCACCTATCCTTTTCCTTTGGGTTCTAGTTTGAGAACCACTAGGTTTTTCAAAAAAGGGGATTTGGCTCAGGATTGCCCATTTTTCATTCCAGGGTTTCTCTGAATTTGGAAGTTACCACTTAGCAAGTTTCCATACCAAGGCTCAATACAATCAAGTCCGTAGCGTCTACCGATTTCGCCATATCCCCATTTTCCTTTTCTTTAGAAACCCGGATTCCTTGTGTAATTTCCTCCATCTCTTAGTTTTTTTTTTTTGAATCATTGAATTCATTATTCGACGTAGTCTAGCAGCTCGTCTGACCCCGCTTATTGCAATTCAGAATTGAATTGATTCTACCGTTGATATATTTGCAATTCAATCGGAATCAATATATCCAAAAGTTTTTCTCTCCCCCACCTCCCTCTTTCTTTTTTTTTTTAGAGTATTAAAAATCATACTATAACGCTTGATATTCGTTCTTTTTTTTCTAATCAGAATTAAAAATTTCATTTGTTATGATTCTATCTTTTCCTTAGTGAAATATTAATCCTTAAATTATTAACAAAACAAATAAAAAAAAACAAAAAATTTCAAAAAATGTATATTCGAATGAAAATGCCAAGAGATTCACATTTTCTTTTTATTATTCATATAGATTATTCTTTTCTATGTATTATATTATTCGTCCGAGCCATATCAAATTGAAAATATCTGAAATCAAATTCAATATAGAAATAGATTCTATTAGAAAAATAGATTTGCGAGTTAGAGAAATAAAAAGAAAGTTCAATAAATTCTATAATCCTATTTAAGAATGTAGAATTTCAAATTTCGAACTAGTTAATAACTAAGATTAATAATTAAGATCTGCCATTTTAAAGATTTCCTATATATATATTTCTATTTGTTACACTATTTCTGTTATGTAAGCCCACTTAGCTCAGAGGTTAGAGCATCGCATTTGTAATGCGAGGGTCATCGGTTCAAATCCGATAGTTGGCTTTTTTCTCTATCGATGTTCCATGAACAAGAATCTCTTTTTTTCTCCGAATTAAATGGAGAATCCAGGATCCATTATGTCGTTCTACCTTACAATTTTGCTAGATACAAAACATTAAAATAAATAATATATATACAAAAAATCCAGATGTTGATGAAATTCTATTTTTTGTGGTACTTTAGTAGATTTTACTCTTTTATCCTTTAATTTAATTCAGTTTTAATTTCGATGTATTCTGTAATGTAAATACAATGAAATTTATTGTGTAAAATGTAATTTCAATAAAATAAAAAAGGAGTCTTCATGTCCCGTTATCGAGGACCTCGTTTAAAAAAAATACGCCGTCTGGGAGCTTTACCAGGACTCACTAGAAAAACGCCTAAATCCGGAAGTAATCTGAAAAAGAAATTCCATTCTGGGAAAAAAGAGCAATATCGTATTCGTCTTCAAGAAAAACAGAAATTGCGTTTTCATTATGGTCTGACAGAACGACAATTACTTAGATATGTACATATCGCTGGAAAAGCAAAAAAGTCAACAGGTCAGGTTTTACTACAATTACTTGAAATGCGTTTGGATAATATTGTTTTTCGATTGGGTATGGCTTCAACCATTCCTGGGGCCCGGCAATTAGTTAACCATAGACATATTTTAGTTAATGGTCGTATAGTTGATATACCAAGTTTTCGTTGCAAACCCCGAGATATTATTACTACGAAGGATAACCAAAGATCAAAACGTCTGGTTCAAAATTCTATTGCTTCATCCGATCCGAGCAAATTGCCAAAGCATTTGACGGTTGATACATTGCAATATAAAGGACTAGTACAAAAAATCCTAGATAGAAAGTGGGTCGGTCTCAAAATAAATGAGTTGTTAGTTGTAGAATATTACTCTCGTCAGACTTGAACTTAACGAAAAAGGAAAGGTTCATAGAATTTTTTTTCCCCTTCCCCTTTCCCCGAACTAAATCGACCTAAGGTTCTTAATTCGTATTTTCCCATTCACCTAGCAGAAATAGATTAACCTTAGGATCTTTTTTCTTTTTTGTTATTTCTTCTATGTGTATTTTACATACCAAAGTAATTTAATTTGCTTTAGAGAATTTCTATTAAATAAAGGTATTATTGCTGAAATAAATTGTTATTTGATTTGATACCGGTAACGTTGATGAATTAAGAGAAACGAAACGGAAAGAGAGGGATTCGAACCCCCGGTAAACAAAAGTCTACATAGCAGTTCCAATGCTACGCCTTGAACCGCTCGGCCATCTCTCCCACATAATCTTAATCTTATTATGGAAAATAAACTGAATGAATAGCGAGTTTTCGTATTCCTGCAGTACAGGTACAGCCACAACCGCTCGGGGATTCCATGGCTCTATTGGAAAAATTCTTTTTTTTTTTACTAGGAATTCCACTCCATCAAAAGTTTTTCTTTGGGGAAAACCAAAATAAAAAGAGAATGGAAGAATTCTTATTATTCCATAAGAAAATAAAGGAACCCTAGAATTCTATTTGCATAAGGTACGTTACGCCATACAATCTAACTAAATAAAAAAAAAAAGGGTATGGGATAATTAATGACTTTGAAAACGCGAAATAGCTCATGAGAGAAGTTCTTGTTGAGAAATAGGAAAGTGGAATGAAATCCAATCTTAGTCAAATATTTCATATCTCTTTTTGTCCAAACAGAAAGAAAAGGAGACAATTTGAGCTGAGCGGAAAATCGATACCTCTCTTATCCATTTAGAGCATATGGATCGATTTATAAGAATAAAATGTTTTTATGTTATTTTGTGATAGAATGAAAAGAATTCTATATAGAATGGATTGGGAATTATGCCTAGATCCCGTATAAATGGAAATTTCATTGATAAGACCTCCTCGATTGTAGCCAATATTTTATTGCAAATAATTCCGACAACCTCAGGGGAAAAAAGGGCATTTACTTATTATAGAGATGGTGCGATTTGACTCTTTTTTTTTTTGTTTTTTTTAGCCCTACCTACATCTCAGTCTTACGAGAAAGAGAGGGGGTTCACATAGAGAGAACAAAATTAATAAAAGAAACCCACGCTTGGGGAAGGTGAGGTGAACTAACAATTCCTTCTGTCGTGTATCCTCGATTGATGTGGCCTTAGATGCTTCAATTGTAGATTTGAGTATTGAGCGAAAGGCTACACCTACAAGGTTCTGTATTACAGGCCAATCCTACGACCAATAGGCAGCATAGGGGAGAAAAGCACTACACCTCGAAATAGGAATCAACAAGAGAAAAACTTTGTTATAAATTTACCCTTTCCTGATCGGTATCAGGGTTGGGAAGAATGGTTGGGATAGCAAACAACCATCAGGTTTGTACTTTGGATACCCTTATAACCATCAAAGGTCGTTGAAGTGGCTAATTCCTTTAAATAGGAGGCGTTGAGAACAAAGAAATTCCTGGAGCTATCGTTTTCCTTTAGCATTAATAGAATTCATTCGTGTTAAGAAAAACCTCTTGGGGGAAGGTTGGCTAGAGATTTCTTGGAAAAATACCAGCCCCTTTCGGTCCATAATGAGATGGGACTAATTCTATTTTCATTCTATAGATTTTTTGCTTAGTACTATGTACAGAAGGGAGGAGCCGTATGAGATGAAAATCTCATGTACGGTTTTGGAACGGAGATTTTTTGAATAGAATGAACGACCGTAACGGATGTTGGCTCAATCCGAAGGAAATTATGCGGAAGCTTTGCAGAATTATTATGAAGCTACGCGACTAGAAATTGATCCCTATGATCGAAGTTATATACTATATAACATCGGCCTTATACACACAAGCAATGGAGAGCATACAAAGGCTTTGGAATATTATTTCCGGGCGCTAGAACGAAACCCCTTCTTACCGCAAGCTTTTAATAATATGGCCGTGATCTGTCATTACGTGCGACTATCTCCACTATAGAAAGAAAGAAGAAAAAAAAAAGATGAAATTTTCTAGTATTTACTAGAAAAGGGCTTTCTACATAGGGATCGTCAAAACAACGATTTGGCCCTATCAGCTGTAGGAAGGAAGAACACTTCACGAGAATCTAAATAAGAAGAAAGTAGAGCCTATACTACTACTCTATGGATAAAGTTTCAAATTGATAGAGAAAGCACCGTAAAGATCAATTAGTGAGCGACTGGGTCGATACAACTAAAAAAAACTGCTTAATTATACCATGATATGGGGCAAAATTTAGGAATCTGCTTATGTAATAGAGCCGATCCACTAAAAGATTAAGCAGCGGTGTAGTATCAGATCCCAAAGATAGTAAGTTCTTTTTTCTTTCTTATGGAAAAAAGTCTTTTTCAAGGATTCTATAGAAATTTCATATATGAAAGACACGAAACCGAGATAGTTACCTTTCAGAAAATTCGAACGAAGGATATGGGTCTATCTATGCTTCATTCTTCTGAAGGTGGGAGAAAAGATCAAACTGATTATTGATAAAAATTAGGGTTTGAAACTTAGGTAATTAACTTCTTCTGCTTAACCCAAGAAGAAATTGGATCGATTTTGGAGAAATCGAATTCAGTTAAGATAGGGGAAATTAAGATAGCAATTTCTGAGCCGTATGAGGTAGGAAACTCTCAAGTACGGTTCTAGGGGAAGGAACTGCCTATTCCGACCGAGGAGAACAGGCCATTCTACAGGGCGATTCGGAAATTGCGGAAGCTTGGTTTGATCAAGCTGCTGAGTATTGGAAACAAGCTATAGCGCTTACTCCGGGAAATTATATTGAAGCACAGAACTGGTTGAAGATTACGAAGCGCTTTGAATTTGAATAAGACCACTCTCCTTTTTCATAAAAAGGGTGGTTTGGTTGTTGATCCATTAATCAAATAATTTTTGTAGGAAGATCGCATCAAGAATTTCATTATATCCCTTTCTTCTACCTTCGATTTTATATCATATTTCATAAGGATAAACAATAGGGATAGGCTCTAGAACAGAAATAATAAAGCAAATAAAAGGGGGGCAATCTAAATATCCCTGCCTAATATATCAGGACGATCTTTTTAATAATTCTAATGAGTTTCTTGGAATTTGAAATCAAATAAAAAAAATTTTATTATGCTCACTCAAGGAAAGTAGATGTAGATAAGGGCTTATACCCTCAAAAAAAATCTTTTTTTGTTACGTCGGGAAATAATTTCACAGGATAACTGGTGTCCGTTAGGCACCTAATCCTTATGTCATAATAGATCCGAACACTTGCCTCAGATTGACTTCAATATATAATTGCTCCAGTGAATAACTAAAAAAAAAAAATAGAAGGGCGATAGATAGTAAAGAAAAGGATTAATCATAATATCTATCCTTCAAAGATTCACTAAAAAGACAGTTGGCGGGTCTCTTTGTATGTCTTGTCCGGAAAGAGGAGGACTTAATGATTATTCGTTCGCCGGAACCAGAAGTTAAAATTGTTGTGGATAGGGATCCTGTAAAAACATCTTTTGAGGAATGGGCCAAACCCGGGCATTTCTCAAGAACAATAGCTAAGGGCCCTGATACTACCACTTGGATCTGGAACCTACATGCTGATGCTCACGATTTCGATAGTCATACCGGTGATTTGGAGGAGATCTCTCGAAAAATCTTTAGTGCTCATTTTGGTCAACTCTCCATTATCTTTCTTTGGTTGAGTGGCATGTACTTCCACGGTGCCCGTTTTTCCAATTATGAAGCATGGCTAAGCGATCCTACTCACATTGGACCCAGTGCTCAGGTAGTTTGGCCAATAGTAGGGCAAGAAATTTTGAATGGTGATGTAGGCGGGGGTTTCCGAGGAATCCAAATAACCTCCGGGTTTTTTCAGATTTGGCGAGCATCTGGAATAACTAGTGAGTTACAACTCTATTGTACCGCAATCGGTGCATTGATTTTTGCATCGTTAATGCTTTTTGCTGGTTGGTTCCATTATCACAAAGCCGCTCCCAAATTGGCCTGGTTCCAAGATGTAGAATCCATGTTGAATCACCACTTAGCGGGGTTATTAGGACTTGGGTCTCTTTCTTGGGCGGGACACCAAATCCATGTATCTTTACCGATTAACCAATTTCTTGACGCTGGGGTTGATCCTAAAGAGATACCACTTCCTCACGAATTTATCTTGAATCGTGACCTTTTGGCTCAACTTTATCCTAGTTTTGCCGAAGGAGCAACCCCATTTTTCACCTTGAATTGGTCCAAATACGCAGAATTTCTTACTTTTCGCGGAGGATTAGATCCAATAACTGGTGGACTATGGTTGAGCGATATTGCGCACCATCATTTAGCTATTGCTATTCTTTTCCTGATCGCCGGTCATATGTATAGGACCAACTGGGGTATTGGTCATGGACTTAAAGATATTTTGGAGGCTCATAAGGGCCCATTTACAGGACAAGGCCATAAGGGTCTCTATGAAATCCTAACAACGTCATGGCATGCTCAATTATCTCTTAACCTAGCTATGCTAGGCTCTACAACTATTGTTGTAGCTCATCATATGTACTCTATGCCCCCCTATCCATACCTAGCTACTGACTATGGTACCCAACTTTCCTTGTTCACACA